GAACAGAAAATTATATGAAGAAAAATTACATGAATAAAAAGAATAAACAACATAAAAAACATCAATCTAATCGTAAAGGAGGAACAGAAAATTATATGAAGAAAAAGAATATTATAGAACTGTCAAATTATCCGACGCCTCCGCCTCCACCTCCTCCTCCTCCTCCTGATATGAAGCAAAATAATATTATAGAACTGTCAAATTATTCGACGCCTCCGCCTCCACCTCCTCTATTGGGTTTGCTTTTGAAGCTTTTGCAGCGAGTAAGTCCTAAAGTAAAGTTCTTGTTAATACTAAAAAAAAGAGAGTTCTTGTTAATACTAAAAAAAGGAGAGTTCTTGTACAGAATCAACATACTTCTCAAGGAATTGAAAGAAAAAAACGTACGGTTTTTTTTATTTTATTTTCTTTTTTATATAATAAAAAATGCATTTGAAAGAAAAGGAATAAAAATAAATAAATATTGGTTACTCTTTTACCTACTTAGTTTTTATTTTGTCTTACTTCTAATTTTTTAAGGAATAAAAATGAATAAATATTGGTTAGTCTTTTACCTAGTTAGTTTTTATTTTGTCTTACTTGTGATTTTTTTATGATTTATTATTATCAATAAATCAATAAAAAGTATAGTAGTATAGTAATTTTACTACTATACTTTTTATCTTTACTTAAAATTTACTTAAAAGAAGTATTCATGAATAATAAAGGATTACTCAAATAACCCTTTCCAAAAAAGTATTACTCAAAAGTATTATCCCCCGACTATTTGCAAACAAAGTATTATAGACTCAAAAGGATTACTCATGAGTAAGAAATTAAAAAGTATTCCTGAAAGGTATTACCCATCAATACAGGATTTGCTATTTTAATTTTAGCTTTTTAATTGTCTTACCAACCGGATTTTATAGAATCTAAAAAATTCATAATTATCCGGTTAGGATTGATCTAAACCAGCTCATTATATATATATGACTCACCATGCCAACTATAAAACAACTTATTAGAAACACAAGACAGCCAATCCGAAATGTAAAAAAATCTCCCGCTCTTCGGGGATGCCCTCAGCGCCGAGGAACATGTACTAGGGTGTATGTGCGACTCGTTTAGATCATAGACTAAAATATAAAAATCTAGTCTATTAATATTAATAAGAATTATATATATAATTCTATTGTGTATAAAATTTATGGTTTCGATTGGTGCAAACCGAATCACCTTAATTTGTAATTTAAGATGAAAAATACTTTCCCATTGGTAACAAATAGTTATCCATTAAGCGGGAAAAATACAATTTTAAATAAAAAATTATGCCCTAAATTTTGCAATAACGGACTAAGAGGGTCAACTACCCAGATAATCTTCATACTTAAATACCGTTACTGTATAGCTAGATTTTGTTGTGAAAGACCTATTACTAGATATTTCATGGGTAGAGCCCATAAGTGTGAACTGTACAAGTTCACAATAACATTGATTGAATGAGAGGATTCAATGAAAGAGGAGGCTCCGGTGTATAGAGAGGACCTCACCGTTTAACAAGTAATCATAGAAACGATGGAACCCACCATTTCTTTGTCTATTTCTATTAAATTAACTATGCTTTTTTGAATACCTAGTATCAATAGAATTTCTTATTAAGAGGTTAAATACTTAGAAAAAAAAATAAAAAAAATCGTGGTTGGGAAGGTTATAGCAGCAAAAGCCATTGGAATTTTTATTTTATACATTGGAAGAATCCATTTTGTTATTAATAGACTTAGAAAGGATAAAAGAATAACTGAAAGAAAAAAAAAAATAGTTATTCATCAAAGTCTCATTTATTCAATGACCAGAGTTAAACGAGGATCTATCGCTCAAAAACGGAGGGCAAAAATTAGTTTCTTTACATCAAGCTTTCGCGGAGCTCCTTCAAAACTTACTCGAACTAGTTCGCAACAGAGAATAAAAGCTTTGGTTTCGGCTCATCGGGATAGAGATAGGAAAAAAAGGGATTTTCGCAGTTTGTGGATCAGTCGAATAAACGCAATAATTGCCCAAAATAAAAACAGAGTATACTGTATTTATAGTAGATTAATGTATAATCTGTACAAGAGTCAATTGCTTCTTAATCGTAAAATAGTTGCACAAATAGCTATATTAAAAGGGAATTGTCTTTTTATGATTGGCAAGGAGATCATACAAACTTAAAAATTCCCCGGAGACTCAACTCCGGGAAGGTGGTAGAATAAAAGAGATTTGTATGATAAAATAGAATTCATATGACAAAGTTATCAAAATAAATAAACAACCACGCTCAAAAAAATTATTCTTCTTCACCTATTGTCTTTTTTCTTACAACGCAACATCCTCAATAGGATTGTCTTATTTTTCTAAAAAAATATCAATCCCCATTAAAAATATCAATCCCCATTGAGTTAGAGTTTCGATTCAAAATGAAATTTACTTGAAGAGTAACTCTATTTTTTTTTTTTTTTTAGAACAGTAGTAGGAGTTCTAGTGATCGACTCGCGTTTTTCATATTTTTTTTTTCCATTATTAACAAAAGGTAACGAATTAACAAAAGGTAACAAAGATAAAATACGAGCTTGTTTTATAGCAATCGTAATTAATCGTTGTTGTTTTAAGGTTGATTTATTCACGCGTCTAGATAATATTTTTCCTTGTTGACTAATAAGTCGATAAAGTAAACTCATGTTTTTATAATCAATTCGATCCCCCGATTGGATCGGGGACAAACTCCTACGAAAAGATTGCTTAGATTTAACAAAGAGTCGCTTAGATTTATCCATGGTTTGTTTATTCCTATACCGAAAATCCCATTTCTTATAAAAAAGGATTTGTTTTATTTATATTCTTTTTTTTTTTTTATATATATTTATATTTTTATATAAGGAAATATATGCTATTTATAGATTGTTATATATATATAATTGTTATATATAATATAACACATAATTTATCGAATTTACCTCCTAAGGGTGACACACAAGCAATCCATTTTCTTTATTTCTTTATCTCGACGTGAATCGTATGTTTGCAACAAAAGGGACAGAATTTTCTCAATTCCAATCGACTAGGTGTATTGTGTCGATTCTTTTGAGTAATATATCTAGAAATACCCCTAGATTCCTTATTAACACTCTTTTTATCACAACTGATACATTCCAAAATAACAGTTATTCGTATATCTTTACCCTTGGCCATGAACCTCCTTTGGTTTTTTTTGATTCACTTAACTCTTCTATTTTAAGATTCGAAGCGAAGAAGAAAAAAGTATAAGTTGATAATTCAAAATCAAATTATCAAAGATTTTGTTCCAATTAAGTTTATTTTTATATAGTACAGTAATAATTCAGTAATACAATGATTTAGAACTATATTTCGAATCCCAGTACAGTATTTCATTTTTCATTTAAATATCTTGTATGATATTATGGACCCCCCAAGTATTCTATTACAATTCCATATTCTGGTCTCACTCGATTATTAAATTAATAGCAATGGAATTGAATTAATACTTCAATTCCATTGAAACCTGGGAAAAACTCCTAATTTCACTGAGGCCAAATCCACCTTTCTTAATTTAATTTGCTCTTTTTTTCGAACTGATTCTAGTCTAATTAGAAAAAAAAAAAAACGAACGAAGAGGGATTTAATCACAGATATTTTATTGGATCTCTAATCTTTGTCACCCCTTCCCGTGCCGTGCCAATAACTAGAATCAAAAAAAGGGGAATGTCAATGCATCCGGGAATAAACGATTGATTTCTATCAAGAGACCCGCTAGAACCGCGAACCATAGAGTACTTGCCACTGGTGCCACAGAGAGATATGTTTTTAGATCTCGCATTTCAAATCCTCCTTCCTTTTTTCTTGTAATTTTTAATACATAATAATACAGAATTACATATTAGGAATATGATCAAATCTTTTTTTTTTTAATAATAACACTTTTATTTGTCGGGGGAAGTCCGAATTCAAATTGAATTGTACAATGATTAATTATATATTTTTATTTTTTTATAGAGTATTATTTTTATTTATTATTTTATTCAAATAATTATATTATAATATTCGATATATATATTTATATATATATTTTTTTTTGAAATTTTGAATTCTATATATCTATATATAAAGAATCTTTTAAATTATTCTATTTTTTATATTTTAATTAATTAATATACTCTTTATGTTCTTGTTATTATACTCTTTATAATGTTAATATTTATATTATATTATATATCCTATCTATTCTCTGTATTTTAATTAAATTTAATAGAATTAAATTATTCGATAAGAATATTCGTATCGATATCTTATTTATACGATATAATAAAATAATAAAGTAAAAAAAAATGACAGGATATATATTATTATTTATATATATATAATGGAAAAATGTGGAAAACAAGACAAAAAGTCTTTACAATGACAATGGAAACCAATGTAAAGGGATGTAGCGCAGCTTGGTAGCGCGTTTGTTTTGGGTACAAAATGTCACAGGTTCAAATCCTGTCATCCCTATCCCTAACTAGTAGTTATCGTATCAGCAGTAACAATCGATCAATTGCGACCGATTCAAATTGATACATACTCAATATGAATAGTTCTCCATATTGAGTATGTATGCATGCATGCAAGATCTATTGCCATCACAAAAAATTATTTATGAAAAGAAAGCGCTCTTAGTTCAGTTCGGTAGAACGCGGGTCTCCAAAACCCGATGTCGTAGGTTCAAATCCTACAGAGCGTGATTCCGCCCCATTCTTCTTAGATTGAGAATGACACTTAAATCTTAAATAATTAAATCTTAAATAATGGGATAATAGTCTAATCAAAAGTTTTAATTTCATTTACTGTGAATTAGTATTCAAACAAAGAAATGGGAGGTCAATAAACAAGAGAGATGTTACTTCAATCAAATCAATCAAATATCCAACTGATCACCACGTCGGTATTGTAAATATGCCGTTACAAATAATCCAGCCAAAGTAATA